AAAAAAGGTTTCTTGGTATTTTTGAATCTTGAATTGTATCCTCGTGAAAGGAATGTTTAAATTGAAAAAACCATTTACTCATTTGAATCCTTGTTATGAAGTCTAGAAAATGGCTGTCCCCTGATTAACTTATACCTAAGAACTTACTAAAATTGTTATTTTTTTATCCTATAGGTATACCTACAAAAAAATATGTCGAATCCTTTCAGAAGCATGACCTAAAATCAAACAAATCTTTAGTATCTAAAAAAAATCGAACCATGCCGTTCGGAAGTGATTAAGAAATAAAACTTTCATTAATTCATTTTTTTCTTTAATTTCATTCGAGGTAAAACACCCGAAACTTTTTTAGCAGGGGTGGTATTACACAACCCCCCCTTTTTCACAAATCGTAGGTTCCGGATATCCAATTTTTATATTAGAAGGATTACCATATATAACACAAAATTTCTCCGCCGATTCTTTTTAGTCGAGCTTCTCGGTCTGTCATTATACCTTGAGAAGTCGAAAGGATTACAATTCCTATTCCGCCTAAAATTCGTGGAATTCGTTGAGAGTTAGAATAGATTCGTAGACCCGGTCGACTTATTCTCTTTAAATTTAAAATCGTTTTATAGGATTCTTTCTTATTTCGTCTATGTCTTAGGGTTAAAATCAAAAAATATTGGTTGTTTTCGCGATGTTTCCTTACGTTTTCGATAAAACCCTCTCGTAAAAGTATTTTCACAATGCTTTCGGTGATGTTAGTCGATCCTATCCGAACCGTTCCTTTTCTATTCATGTCAGCATTTCGTATAGAGGTTATTATATCAGCAATAGTGTCTTTCCCCATGATAAGTTAAAATTCCTTATTGTTCTATAAATTTTGATATAATCAACATGTTCTTTTTCTTTTATTTATATATAGATATAGACGAATTATATATTAATATATGAATTGAATTATTAATATTTGATTATTAAGGGTATATGCGTGATACACAATCTATTAATTCATTTTATTTCAATACCGTTTTTTTAATCCTATACTAACTATCGATACTTAGGTCTTATAATACCTCAGGAGCTAATGAAACTATTTTAGTAAAGTTTAATTGTCTCAATTCCCGTGGGATCGCCCCAAAAACTCGAGTTCCTTTGGGATTTCCTTCTTGATCAATGACAACTGCGGCATTGTCATCATATCGTATTATCGTCCCATTGTTACGTTTGAGTTCTTTACAAGTACGTACAATTACAGCTCTGATCACTTCTGATCTTTCTAGAGGAGTATTTGGTATTGCTTCCTTGATTACAGCAACAATAACGTCACCAATATGAGCATATCGGCGATTACTAGCCCCTATTATTCGAATACACATCAATTCTCGAGCCCCGCTGTTGTCTGCTACATTTAAATAGGTTTGTGGTTGAATCATATCATTTTTTTTGTATCTCTTCTTTTAATGCAAAGGACGAAGTAAAAAAATATTGTTTGTCAAAAAAATAAAACTGATAATCTTTTTATCCTTAAATGTTATTTAGCTTTTTCATTCTATATTCCTATTCAGAAATAATGAATTGGGTTTTTATAGGCATTTTTGATGCCGCTATTGAAATAGCTTTTCTGGCTATGTTTTCGGGTACACCACCCATTTCATAAAGGATTTTACCTGGTTTAACCACAGCTACCCAATACTCCGGGGATCCTTTCCCAGAACCCATACGCGTTTCCGCAGGTCTTACTGTAACTGGTTTGTCTGGAAATATACGTACCCAAATTTTTCCACCACGTCGTACATTTCGTGTCATTGCTCGTCGCCCTGCTTCTATTTGTCTAGATGTGATCCAAGCGGGTTCAAGTGTTTGAAGAGCATATCTGCCAAAACAAATACGATTCCCACGAGAAGATATTCCTTTTAGTCTTCCTCGATGTTGTTTACGAAATCTGGTTCTTTTTGGGTTATAGTTGATGGTTTTTTTCAAAATTATAAATTCCATCTCTACTACAGAACTGAACGTGAGAGTTTCTTCTCATCCAGCTCCTCGCGAATAAAAGGACTAAAAAAGCTTGTATTTAAGATATAGATGTAGTTAATGATTAATTCTATTAATCATGGTATTTTTTTAAATTTCATCCGATCTCTTCTAAATTTTTGTATGTATTTTTCGAAATGGAATCCAAGATTAATTCTATTTATTTAAAAATAACGTAATATCATCATCTCGAATGTCGTTTTTGTTAGAGTTAGAATATTCTAACAAATCCTTATTTTCTTTTATCTTTTGAATTTTTTTTTTTCGTATTTTATTACTTTTTTTTCAAATAAAAAAAAATTTTCGCCGACGAATATTTACTCTTTCAATCTCTATTTAGTTTATCCCACGAGGTCTCAGAATAAAAATCAGAATAGATAATAAAGTTTCTGGTTTATTCCGCCATCCTGTCCAATGAATTACTAAGATTTGTTTTTCAAGAGAATCCTCTATATTCATGGGTTCCGTCGTTCCCATCGCTTCT